ATCTACTTTTTGGTATGGTAGAAAATAAGTTTCTTGCAATTTTTCATCTCGAATCGTATTGAATAACAATCACCTAATCTTTCGAATCCTTGTTTCGGAGTCGATAAATTATACGTCCTCTAGTTGAATCATAACGACTTACTTCAATTTTGACTTTATCTCCTGGCAGTATCCGTATAAAACTACGTCGGATCTTTCCTGAAACATAACCTATAATCAGATCTTCATTATCTAACCGAACCCGGAACATGCCATTGGGGAGCGATTCGGTAATTAAACCTTCATGAATCCATTTTTGTTCTTTCATTCCAGGTAAGGCCCCCGTGAAATATCAACTAATGGAGCCGAAACGATCTTAGACAACTCATCCTCTTTTTTTTTTTTATAAATAGGAAGAGGTTTTGGAGCCCATTTGGCTATTAAAATGATTACCATATATAACACAAAATTTCTCCGCCGATTCCTTCTAGTCGAGCCTCCCGGTCTGTCATTATACCTCGAGAAGTAGAAAGAATTACAATCCCCATTCCACCTAAAATTCTAGGAATTCGTTGAGAGTTAGAATAGATTCGTAGACCGGGTCGACTGATCCGTTTTAAATTTAAAAAATTTCTATAGGGTCTTTGCCTATTCCTTCTATGCCGCAGAGTTAAAGTCAAAAAATATTTGTTTTTTTCTCGATGTTTTCTGACGTTTTCGATAAAACCTTCTCTGAAAAGTATTTTCACAATATTTTCGGTAATATTAGTAGATGCTATGCGAACAACTCTTTTTCTATCCATATCAGCATTTCGTATAGAGGTTATTATCTCAGCAATAGTGTCTCTACCCATGATGAACTAAAATGATTGGTGCCTCAAAATTGGATATAATCAACATGTTTTTCTTTTTTTTATTGGTTTATGAATATGAATTTTTCGAGGTATATGCGTGAGACACAATCTACGAATTAATCTAGTTCTTAATCTATTTTTTCAAATACCTCAAAGATATCACGATCTCGTTTTTTTTATAATACCTCGGGAGCTAATGAAACTATTTTAGTAAAATTTAATTGTCTCAATTCCCGGGGGATTGCACCAAAAATTCGAGTTCCTTTTGGATTTCCTTCTTGATCAATTACAACAGCAGCATTGTCATCATATCGTATTATCATACCGCTGTCACGTTTAAGTTCTTTACAGGTACGAACAATTACAGCTCTGACTACTTCTGATTTTTCTAGAGGCATGTTTGGTACTGCTTCTTTGATCACAGCAACAATAACGTCACCGATATGAGCATATCGACGATTACTAGCTCCTATGATTCGAATACACATCAATTCTCGAGCCCCGCTGTTATCCGCTACATTTAAATGGGTCTGAGGTTGAATCATATCAATTTTTTAGTCTATTCTTCCAATGCAAAGGATGAAGAAAATAAAAGAAATATTTTTTAGCCAAAAAAAGAAACCTGCGCTTTTGTTTCATCCCTAAGACTCATTTCTGTTGGTTCTACATTTTTATCCCGAAAAAATAAATTGAGTTCGTATAGGCATTTTAGATGCTGCTATTAAAATAGCCCTTCTAGCTATATTTTCGGTTACTCCACCCATTTCGTATAGTATTCGCCCCGGTTTAACAACAGCTACCCAATATTCAGGGGATCCTTTCCCCGAACCCATACGTGTTTCAGCCGGTCTTACTGTAACGGGTTTGTCTGGAAATATACGGACCCAAATTTTTCCACCACGGCGTGCATTTCGCGTCATTGCTCGTCGACCTGCTTCGATTTGTCTAGATGTGATCCAAGCAGGTTCAAGTGCCTGAAGAGCATATTTACCGAAACAAATATGATTACCTCGATAAGATATTCCCTTCATTCTTCCTCTATGTTGTTTACGGAATCTAGTTCTTTTGGGGTTATAGTTGATGGTTGTTTCGTAATTCCATCTCTACTACAAAACTGGACATGAGAGTTTCTTCTCATCCAGCTCCTCGCGAATAAAAGGATTCAAAATGAAATTTAAATGAATTTGAATAGATATTAGAACAATTTTCTAAAAAATTTTATAAATAATAGTTATTCTAATAAATCTTTATTTTCTTTTGTCCGTTCTCCAAGTTTACCAATAAAAAAAAAAGAAAGTTTTCGCAGGCGAATATTTACTCTTGCAATCTCTATTTGAGTCGTATCGCTTCTTCCTGACTTCTCAGAATAGAGGAATTGATTTCCGGTTCATTTCGCCATCCTGACTAGTGAATTAATAAGATTCATTTGTTCAAAATAATCTTTTGTATTCACAGGTTTCATCGTTCCCACCGCTTCGTATTTAATGGTTAGGTCAGAATTCTACAACGGAGCTTATAATCAATTTATTCTTGAGTCAACTTTCTTAGTCTTTATTGGCTCGAAGCTCTTGATGTTCTTCTTCTATTCTATAAATAAGAAGGATTCATTGAATATTTCAATTATGGCTGAATCAACTTAGTATTGATGCTTTATTACATTGTCTTTT